AGACTGTTTCACCAATCGAGTCACAGGTATCTGACATCTTCATACCTAACGATTTCCCACAAAGTGGTGATGAAACGTATAACTTGTACAAATTGTACAAATCTTTCCATTTTCCAATTCGATCCGATCCATTCGTTCGTGGAGCTATTTACTCGATCACAGACATTTCTGCAACACCTCTAACAGAGGAACAAATAGTCAATTTTGAAAAAACTTATTGTCAGCCTCTTTCAAATATTAATCTATCTGATTCAGAAGGGAAGAACTTGCATCAGTATCTCAGTTTCAATTCAAACATGGGTTTGATTCACACTCCATGTTCTGATAAGTATTTACCATCCGGAAAGAGGAAAAAACGGAGTCTTTGTCTAAAGAAATGCGTTGAGAGAGGGCAGATGTATAGAACCTTTCAACGAGATAGTGCTTTTTCAAATCTCTCAAAATGTAATCTGTTCCAAACATATATGCCATGGTTCCTTACTTCGACAGGGTGCAAATATCTCAATTTCACCCTTTTAGATACTCTTTCAGACCCATTGCCGATACTGAGTAGTAGTCAAAAATTTGTATCCATTTTTCATGATATGATGCATGGATCAGATATATCACGGCCAATTCCTCAGAAGATTCTTTCACAATGGACTCTGATAAGTGAGATTTCGAGTCAATGTTTACAGAATCTTCTTCTGTCCGAAGAAATGATTCATCGAAATAATGAGTCACCCGTTCCATTGATATGGGCACATCCGAGATCAACAAATGCTCGGGAGTTCCTCTATTCCATCTTTTTCCTTCTTCTTGTTGCTGGATATCTCGTTCGTATACATCTTCTCTTTGTTTCCCGAGCCTATAGTGAGTTACAGACAGAGTTAGAAAGGATCAAATCTTTGATGATTCCATCATACATGATGGAATTTCAAAAACTTCTGGATAGGTATCCTACATCTGAACTGAATACTTTCTGGTTAAAGAATCTCTTTCTAGTTGTTCTGGAACAATTAGGAGATTCTCTGGAAGAAATACGGGGTTCTGCTTCTGGTGCCAACATGCTATTGGGTTGTGGTCCCGCTTATGGGGTCAAATCACTACGTTCTAAGAAGAAATATTGGAAGATCAACCTCATCGATCTTGTAAGTATCATGCCAAATCCCATCAATCGAATCATCTTTTCGATAAATACGAGACATCTAAGTCGTACAAGTAAAGAGATCTATTCATTGATAAGAAAAAGAAAAAACGTGAACGGTGATTGGATTGATGAGAAAATAGAATTCTGGGTAGCGAACAGTTATTCGATTGATGATGAAGAAAGAGAATTCTTGGTTCAGTTCTCCACCTTAACGACAGAAAAAAGGATTGATCAAATTCTATTGAGTCTGACTCATAGTGATCATTTATCAAAGAATGACTCTGGTTATCAAATGATTGAACAACCGGGATCGATTTCCTTACGATACTTAGTTGACATTCATCAAAAGGATCTAATGAATTATGAGTTCAATAGATCCTGTTTAGCAGAAAGACGGATATTCCTTGCTCATTATCAGACAATCACTTATTCACAAACCTCGTGTGGGGCTAATAGTTTTCATTCCCCATCTCCTCATGGAAAACCCTTTTCGCTCCGCTTAGCCCTATCCCCTTCTAGAGGTATTTTAGTGATAGGTTCTATAGGAACTGGGCGATCCTGTTTGGTCAAATACCTAGCGACAAACTCCTATGTTCCTTTCATTACGGTATTTCCGAACAAGTTCCTGGATGACAAGCCTAAAGGTTATCTTATTGATGATATCGATATTGATGATAGTGACGATATTTATGATAGTGATGATGACCTTTATCTTGATATTGATAAGGAGCTGCTAACTATGACGAATGTGCTAACTATGCATATGACGCCGAAAATAGACCGATTTGATATCACCCTTCGATTCGAATTAGCAAAAGCAATGTCTCCTTGCATAATATGGATTCCAAACATTCACGATCTGCATGTGAATGAGTCGAATTACTTATCCCTCGGTCTATTAGAGAACTATCTCTCCAGGGATTGTGAAAGATGTTCCACTGGAAAGATTCTTGTTATTGCTTCGACTCATATTCCCCAAAAAGTGGATCCCGCTCTAATAGCTCCGAATAAATTAAATACATGCATTAAGATACGAAGGCTTCTTCTTCCACAACAACGAAAGCACTTTTTCATTCTTTCATATACTAGGGGATTTCACTTGGAAAAGAAGATGTTCCATACTAATGGATTCGGGTCCATAACCATGGGTTCCAATGCGCGAGATCCTGTAGCACTTATCAATGAGGCCCTATCAATTAGTATTACACAGAAGAAATCCATTATAGAAACTAATACAATTAGATCAGCTCTTCATAGAAAAACTTGGGATTTTCGATCCCAGATAAGATCGTTTCAGGATCATGGGATCCTTTTCTATCAGATAGGAAGGGCTGTTACACAAAATGTACTTCTAAGTAATTGCCCCATAGA